TTTTTTTACGTTATTAACTTGAATTAGAAGTAAACATATGGTAGCATATATGTAATAGATATTTCCTCAGTAGCTCAGTGGTAGAGCAATCGGCTGTTAACCGATTGGCCGTAGGTTCAAGTCCTACCTGGGGAGTTTTAAATAAAATAACATTATAAAAAATTATGGAAAATATGTTTGATCCTTTAAAAATTGGAGGTAAATCATTTTCTTCACGGTTAATGTTGGGGACAGGTAAATATAGAACTAGCCAAGATGCTATAAAAAGTATTAAAACAAGTGAATGTGAAATTGTTACAGTTGCTATTCGACGATTACCTACAAATATAAATCAAGATAATATTAGTTTTCTTAAATCTTTAAATTGGGAAAAACTTTGGTTATTACCAAATACAGCGGGTTCACAAACTGCTGAAGATGCTATTCGAATGGCATTTTTAGGCCATGAATTAGCATGTCAATTAGGGCAAGAAGATAATTTTTTTGTTAAATTGGAAGTTATTTCTGATCCAAAATATTTATTGCCCGATCCTATAGGAACTTTAAAAGCAGCAGAATTTTTAGTAAAAAAAGGATTTACTGTTTTGCCTTATATAAATGCTGATCCTATGTTAGCGTTGCATCTTGAAGATTTAGGGTGTGCTACTGTCATGCCTCTTGGATCACCAATTGGTTCGGGTCAAGGATTGAGTAATTTATCGAATATTCAAATCATTATTGAAAATGCAAATATTCCAGTTATTGTAGATGCTGGGATTGGAGCGCCAAGTGAAGCTACTATGGCAATGGAGTTAGGAGCTGATGGTATCCTACTGAATACAGCAGTAGCTCAAGCAAAAAACCCCCAACAGATGGCATTAGCAATGAAATTGGGTGTTCAATCAGGACGATTAGGTTATTTAGCTGGTCGAATGGAAAAAAAATATTATGCAACTCCTAGTTCACCGACTACTCAAATCAGTCAAATACAATAAATATAAAAATATTTGTTTCAATAAATATTATTCTATAGAATATTCTATAGAATAATATTTACATATCATATACGAAAATTTTGCATTTAATATGAATGTTTTTTAGTTTCTATTTATGTTAAATTCTAGAAGTGATGGACTAATACACAAGATCCGTAGGACTAGGATTTAGTAACTTTATCTGCGAATTTTCTGTTACGCTTTCATCTTTTTCTTTCTTTTTAATCGCAGTAAAATCTACATTACTATAATCGAATTGAACTGAAATTTCTGTTGTATAAATGTCATCAAATCCTGGGGAATAGATTGGTCGATTACCGTAAACATTTGGTTTTATATTTTGTGTAATGCTTATTACTGTTCCTTCATGTAATATATTACTTAAACAAGCTTCAGCTAACTTATCTTCTACCATTTTTGTAATTGCCCGACGTAATGGTCTCGCACCATAAATTGGATCATAACCTTCTTCTGTAAGGAAAAATCTTACAGCATTATCTATTTTTAGAGTTGCACCCTGTTCTTTTAATCGTTTACCTAGTTGATTTAACATTAACCCACAAATTTCCCAAATATCATGTTTTGATAAATGATTAAAAACAATAATATCGTCGATCCTATTTAAAAACTCTGGTCGGAAGAATTTTTTCAATTCTTCCATAACTAAACCTGTTATCTTAACGAATTTTTCTTCATCTTCCGTTGTTACCTCTCTTTTAACGGGTGGTTTTAATGAGAAAGTCCCATCTGGATTTATTAATAATTCAATCTTCGCACGTTGGTTCTCTGAAAGTCCAGCGCTAGTAGTTTTAAAACCGAACGATTTTTCTTTTGAAAGGATTGGGGATTCTCTTTCAATAACTCGTGAACCTAAGTTCGTTGTCATTACAATAATACAATTTTTAAAACTAACATGTTTACCAGATGAGTCTGTTAAATGACCGTCATCTAAGATTTGTAAAAACAGATTAAAAACATCTGGATGTGCTTTTTCAACTTCATCAAATAAAACAATAGAGTATGGTTTTTGTCTTACTGCTTCTGTTAATTGCCCACCGTCTTGGAAACCAACATAACCTGGAGGCGAACCAATTAGTTTTGCAACTGTATGTTTTTCCATAAATTCAGACATATCAAACCGAATAAGATTTTTGTCATTATCAAAAAGATATTCGGCTAAAGCTTTTGTTAACTCAGTTTTCCCAACCCCTGTTGGACCAGCAAAAATGAAACTTGCAATCGGACGTTTCGGATCTTGAATACCAACTCGTGACCTACGTACTGCTTTTGAAACAGCAGTAATAGCATGATGCTGCCCAATAAGTCTTTCATGAAGAATATCTTCCATGACCTTTAAACGCTCATTTTCTGACTGATTAATCTTCGTTACTGGAATACCTGTCCAAGTAGAAATAACTTTCGTTATGTCTCCTTCGGTAACTAGATCAAAACGTGGGCCATCTGGCTGCGAATAGTTTGCATATTTTTCTTGAGTCGATAAGGCAAATCGCATTATTCGTAAATGTGTACGAACTTCTATTTCATGTTCAACTAACGATTTTGCAGTCGCAAAATCGTTTAAAAGAATTGCCTGATTTTTATCGTGAATAGTCTCATGTAATTCAATAAGTAACTTATGTAATCCACCAGGTAATGACATATTTCTTAAGCGAACTCGTGAACCTGCTTCATCAATAACATCAATAGCTTTATCAGGTAAATTGCGGTCTGCAATGAATCTCTTTGAAAGTTTTGCAGCTTCTGCCAAAGCCTCATCTTTATAATGTAGAGAATGATGACGTTCAAATTCAGGTTTTAAACCTTTTAAAATATCAATTGTTGTCTCAACAGTGGGTTCTTCTACAACAATAGAATGAAATCTTCTTTCTAACGCAGGGTCTTTCTCAATATAACGACGATATTCGTCTTGAGTAGTAGCACCAATAACCCTTAATTTACCACGAGCTAAAGAAGGTTTTAAAAGATTTGCAGCGTCAACAGCACCTTCTGCAGCACCTGCTCCTACTATTGTATGGATTTCATCTATTACTAAAATGATTTTTCCATGGCGATGGATATCATCAATAAGATATTTCATACGTTCTTCAAACTCTCCTCGATATTTTGTTCCAGCTAAAAGTGAACCAAGATCAAGAGATTTTATAACATGTTTCCGTAAAAATTCTGGGCAATTAATTCCTTCCATTAATATTGCAAGGCCTTCAGCACAAGCAGTTTTACCAACTCCCGCTTCTCCAACTAGAACCGGATTATTTTTTCGACGACGCCCTAAAACTTTAACCAAACAATTTATTTCCTCATCTCGACCAATAACAGGATCTATACGTTGGTCTATAACATCCTGTGTAATGTCTGAGGTATAAGCATCTAAAGTAGGAGTTTTTAATCCAGATTTCTCACGAGCAATTGCCCATTTTTCTACCTCGCTTAATGGTGGTCTTAAAAGATCTTCTTGCTGTTCCTCAATATAAGCTAAGATTAATTGTCTTAGTCTAGGGACATTAATTTTTAGTTTCTCTAGAGTTCGCATAGCAATCCCATCGGGTTCGTTTATTAACGATAATAAAACATGCTCTGTTCCAACATAATTCACACCAAGATCTTGAGCTTCGTGAATTGACATCTCTAATACACGTTTTGCACGTGGAGTAAATGGGATTTCAGAAGCAACAAATCCAGTTCCGCGACCTATATATCTTTCAATTTCTTTTCGCGTTTTCTTTAATGTTACATTTACTTGTGCTAAGGCGCGGCCTCCTACCCCATGTCGTTGCCCAATTACACCAAGTAATAACTGTTCGGTTCCTACAAAATTATGTCCCATGCGTCTAGCTTCTTCTTGCGCTAACATAATGACTTTAATAGAACCTTCAGTAAACTTTTCAAACATCCTCTCATTTCCTTGGTCATTTTTATTAAATAAAAATGATATTGTGTATAATAATTTTTAGGTTTTTTTTTCTATTCACTGTAAACTTGATTAAATGATATTATAATATCATCGTAGCTCTTTATAAAAAATTATAAATTATATAAGTACTCTTTCTATAGTTGCATAATAATATACTTTTCATTATAATCGTTGTTATAGAAACGAACATTAATATTTTTGGCGGTATGGCCAAGTGGTAAGGCAGTGGATTGCAAATCCTCGATCCCCAGTTCGAATCTGGGTGCCGCCTTAAAATATAATTCAATACCATTGCTTTTTAAGAGCATATAAAATATAATACAACTACATGTCAATTAGGGGACGTGGTGGAATTGGTAGACACGACGGACTTAAAATCCGTTGCCTAGTGATAGTGCGTGAGGGTTCAAGTCCCTCCGTCCCCATTTTAAAATAAACTAGTTAAATTAAAAAAAAGTCATTTGTTTATAATAAATATAATTTTATTATATTTATTATATTTATTATATTATGATAAACAAATTCGGTATAATACCCCAGGTGGTAAATCAGATTTTACTAATAAATCAAAAATATTTACCGATGCATCATAATAAATTTCTAAAATTCGTTTATGAATTCGAATTTCAAAATGTTCTCGTGAATCTTTATTTACATGAGGTGAACGTAATACACAATAGATTCGTTTATGCGTAGGTAACGAAACTACCCCAACTTTATCAACATTATTACTCTGAGTAATATCTATTATTTTTTGACACGATGTGTTTAAAAGCTCATGATTAAATGATTCTAATCTTACACGAATTTTTTCATTCGGTTTTATTTCCATAAATTTTTTTAATTATTTAACAATTTTAGAAACAACACCAGCTCCAATTGTTCGGCCGCCTTCACGAATAGCAAAACGCATACCTTCTTCAATTGCAACTGGGTAAATTAATTCAGCAGTCATTTTAATACGATCCCCTGGCATTACCATTTCTACAATTGTACCGTCATCAGCAGTAAATTGTTCAATTGACCCTGTTACATCAGTTGTTCTTACGTAAAATTGTGGGCGGTAACCTGTAAAGAATGGTGTATGACGTCCACCTTCTTCTTTAGTTAATACATATACTTCAGATTCAAAATTTGTGTGTGGTCGAACTGTACCTGGTTTTGCCAGTACCATACCACGTTCAATATTTTCTCGAGTAACACCACGTAATAAAATACCAACATTATCACCAGCAAAACCTTCCTCTAATGTTTTTTGGAACATTTCGATACCTGTAATAGTTGTTGTTTGAGTTTCACCAACCCCAACAATTTCAACGTTATCACCAACTTTAACAATTCCTCGATCAATTCTTCCAGTTGCTACTGTACCTCGACCAGTAATTGAGAATACATCTTCAATTGCCATTAAGAATGTTTTTTCAACATCACGTTCGGGTGTTGGGATATAGGCATCAACAGCATCCATTAAGGCATAAATTTTATCAACCCATGGATTATCACCACGTTTAATAGATGGATTAGAAGAAATTGCTTCAATTGCTTGTAAAGCTGAACCAGGACAAATTGGAATATCGTCCCCTGGGAAGTCATAAGTAGATAATAATTCTCTTACTTCTAATTCTACTAACTCTAATAATTCATCATCATCTACTTGATCTTGCTTATTTAAAAACACAACAATATGTGGAACCCCAACTTGTTTTGCTAATAAGATATGTTCTCTAGTTTGAGGCATTGGGCCATCGGCAGCCGATACAACTAAGATAGCTCCATCCATTTGTGCTGCTCCAGTAATCATATTTTTTACATAATCAGCATGACCTGGGCAGTCAACGTGAGCATAATGACGATCTTGAGTTTGATATTCCACGTGTGCGGTATTAATTGTAATACCACGAGCACGTTCTTCAGGTGCACCATCAATGTCAGAATAATCTTTCGCCACTGCGTTACCGTCTAAAGCTAATGTTGCAGTAATTGCTGCTGTTAGAGTTGTTTTACCGTGGTCAACGTGACCAATAGTACCAATATTAACATGCGGTTTTGTACGTTCAAATTTTTCACGTGCCATTTCAGAAAATTCCTTTGAAGTTTAATGTTTATAATAAAAAGATTTTTGCTTTTAGCGAAATTAAATATAACCGTTATTTATTAAATATTAATAACGGAAATGCGCAAAGGCTTTATTAGCATCTGCCATTTTATGAGTTTCTTCTTTTTTCTTTATAGTATTACCTATATCGTTTGCAGTGTCAATAATTTCACTTGCTAGTTTAATTGACATTGTTCTTCCTACTCTTTGTCGTGAGTATTGAATAATCCAACGTAAAGCTAAATTAGTTGCTCGAAAACTACTTACCTCAATTGGAACTTGATAAGTTGAGCCTCCAATTCTTCGAGCTTTTACTTCTACTATTGGACTCGCATTTCGAATAGCTTTTTCAAAAATTACTAACGGATCTTCATTTGTTTTTGATTTTATGATATCGAAAGCCCCATTCACAATATTCTGGGCTAAATTTTTCTTACCTGATTTTAAAATTCTTGTTACTAATAAACTAACTAAGTAACTATTATATGTAGGATCTGCTTTAGGAAATCGTTTTTTTGAAATATTTCGACGTGACATACTAATAATTATTTTTTAATAAACAGTTTTTAGTAAATACTAAGTTTAAGTTTTTGAATTAGTATTTAACTTTTTGGTTTTTTAACTCCATATTTTGATCTTCTTTGTGTTCGATTTTTGACACCCCCACTATCTAATGCACCTCTAACGATATGGTATCGAACACCAGGTAAATCTTTTACTCGACCACCTCGAATTAAGACTACTGAATGTTCTTGTAAGTTATGACCTTCACCTGGTATATATGCTGTTACTTCAAAACCAGAGGTTAATCGAACACGGGCAACTTTACGGATTGCAGAGTTCGGTTTTTTTGGTGTTGTCGTATATACACGCGTACAAACACCGCGTCGTTGTGGGCAATTTACTAAAGCCGGTGATTTTGTTTTTTTATTAATTTGTATTCGTCTTAAACGAACTAATTGTTGAATAGTTGGCATTTATCTTAATGTAATTAATTTAATTCTCTTTTGTTTGTAGTCCATATTTTTTCATAAATCTTTCGACACGCCCTTCACTATCTACAAGTGTTTGTGAATTTGTATAAAAAGGATGATTTCCTAGCCAAACGTCAAGTTGTAACTGAGGTTTTGTTGAACCAATTGAACAAAGAGTTTTCCCCTCACAAAGAACCGGAGCATTTGGGAACCAATTCGGATGAATTTCAGATTTTGGCATATTTTAAAAATTTTTAACGTTTTGAATATTGTGATGCTTTTCTGGCTTTTCGTAAACCATATTTTTTACGTTCTTTAATACGAGCATCCCGACTTAAGAAACCAAATGGTTTTAAAATCAAACGATTTTCATTTTCCATTTTACAGATTAAGCGTGCAACGCCTAATTTAATTGCATCAGTTTGACCTGTTAACCCACCCCCCTTCACAAGTGAGATAATATCAAATTGGTTTTTTAGATTTAACTTTTCTAAAGGTGACCAAATAGCATTTAAATAGTTTGTATTATATTGCAAATATTTTTCACCAGAAACTTTATTGATAGTTACTTTTCCATTCCCTGGAACAAGAAAAACTCGTGCAACAGCTCGTTTTCTTTTCCCAAGCCCAATTTTGTCTTTTTGAAAAATTGTGTTCATAAATTTTTTAGTCTGTTAATTAAAGTACTTCTAATAATTTTGGATCTTGTGCTTTATGTGGATGTTGATCACCTTGATAAACTTTTAAGCGTTTTACTAAATGTTTTTTTGGAAATCCATTTGGTAACATATTAAAAACACAGTTTTCAATAATTCGTTTTGGTATAATGTTTACTAATCTTTTTAAAGATGTACCAGGTCGTCCTGGTTGATAAACATGGAATCGTTCTACCTCACGGTCAAGTTTTAAATATTCACTGTTGATTAATATTACATAATCACCAACATCGACTGATGGGTGATAAACCGACTTTGATTTACCTGTTAATAATGGTATAATAGTTGATGCTAATCGTCCTAATTGTTTATCTTTACAATCAATAACATACCATTTTCTTTTGTTATAATTTGTAGCTGGAATAAATGTTTTATTCATAAAATTAAATTTAAACTAAATAATTATTTTAAAACTATTCCTAATTTATTTTTAAGAGTAGCAAAAACTTCGTCGGCAGATTTTCGACCGAAGTTTTTTAATTCTAAAAGCTTTTCTGGAGAATACTCTAATAAATCCCCAATTGTATTAATTTGAGCTCTTTTTAGACAATTATAAGGTCGTACAGATAACTGTAACTCCTCAATAGCAATATGGGTATAAGGATCAATCGGTTTTATTTGATTTTTTTCTTTTACCGTTTCTTTTTCTTTTTTAATCTTCTGTTCGCTAATAGACTCAAATAAGTCGATGATTAAATTAGATCCAGAAAAAATTGCTTGCTCTGGTGAAATACTTCCATTTGTCCAAACATCAATGAATAAACGTTCTTGGATATTACTTGAATTGTCATAAACATTCTCAACTTTAAAATCTACCTTTTGAACTGGCATAAAAATTGCATCTGTTTCTATAAAGTCTTCAAATTTATCGGAAAATAGTTCATTAGCTAATCGATATTTTGTCCCAGATTCAATTTTAAATTCTATTTCTAATATATGTGAACTTGAAATTGTTGCAATATAATGATTAGGATTAATGATTTCTATTTCTGGAGGTAATTGAATTGAACTAGCTGTAATAACTGCTGGCCCACTTAATCTTAAACGTCCAAATTGTCTGGTAAAGGTGTTTGATCTTAAAATAACTCCTTTTAAATTTAGTAAAATTTCAAGAATATCTTCACGAACACCAGGAATTAATGAAAACTCATCTTTTACTCCAGCAATTCGAACACCTGTAATAGCAGTTCCTTGTAAATCTCCTAATAAAACTCGTCTTAATAAATTCCCAATTGTTATTCCTTGACCAGAATTAAGTGAATCAATTAAAAATTGCCCATACATTGGCCCTGATTCAATTTTTTCTGATTTTAAACATTCCATTAATAAATTAGAACTAGTGATAAAATTTTTTGTGGAATTCATAATTTATTTATTTTATAAGTAAATAAACTTATACACGTCGACGTTTTCTTGGCCGACATCCATTATGTGGTACTGGAGTTATATCTTGTATTGAAAGAATTTCTAGACCCGCTCCTTCTATTGAACGAATCGCAGTTTCACGTCCAGAACCTTGACCTTTTACTAAAATTTCAACAGTTTTTATACCTGTACTTAATGCATCTAAGGCAGCTTTTTCTGCTGCTGTTTGAGCAGCAAAAGGAGTTCCTTTACGTGCACCTTTAAATCCAGAACTACCAGAAGACGCCCAAGATATTGTATCGCCCGCTATATTCGTGATTGTCACAATCGTATTATTAAAAGTTGATTGTATATGAACAACACCTGTTCCAAGATTAGTTCTATTTTTTTTTACTGCCGGTTTTCGGATTTTTTGTGCCATAGTAAATTAATATTTTTAATTAGTATAACTGCCAACAAAAGAATATTATTTTTTCTTACCAGTAACAGTTTTTTTAGCTCCTCGTCTTGAACGAGCGTTTGTTCTTGTTCTTTGTCCTCGAACAGGTAAACTATTTCTGTGTCTTTTTCCTCGGTGACAATTTATTTCATTTAATCGTTTTATATTTAACCCATTAAAACGGCGTAAATCTCCCTCTAATGCTAATTCAAAATTTTCTAATATGTTTCTTAATACTACTGATTGTTCTGTAGTAATATCGTCGGTTCTAGTTTCTGGACTAATTTCTGCTAATTGAACAATTTTTTTTGCCGATGTAAGACCAATCCCATGAATATACGTAAGCGCGTATTCAATTCGTTTGTTTTTTGGCAAATCTATACCTAGTAATCTTACCACTTACTTAACTCCTTTTAAATATTAACCTTGTCGCTGTTTATGCTTTGGATTTTGACAAATTACCATAATTTTTCCATGTCTTTTAATTACACGACATTTCTCACACATTTTTTTAACTGAAGGACGGACTTTCATTATAACCTTATAGATATTAAATTAATAAATAAATTTTTTATTTGATTTAATCAAATCTTTCATTATAAATATTAGAAAGAATGATACTTTTCATTTCACGTGAAATATCGAGAACAACACCTACTAAAATTAACAATGATGTAGTACCTAAACCATTGAAACTAGAAACATTTAAGATTCCTTCGATAATATTTGGAAGCGTTGCTAATATTGCTAGAATTATTGCTCCAAAAAGTGTCACTCGTTTCATAACTTGTTTTAAATAAAATGTTGTCGCCAAACCAGGCCTTATTCCTGGGATACTTACAGCCATTTTTTGTAATTCTTGAGAAATATCTTTAGGGTTTAAAACAATAGTTGAGTAAAATGAACTAAAGATTAAAATTAAGATAAAGTAAGCAACCCAATAGATGACTTTCGATGATTTTAAAAAAACAGGAATAGTTAATAACGGAAATACTCCTAAATTACTAATATAATTTGGTAATACTAAAATAGCAGTTGTTAGTATTATAGGCATAACCCCTGCCTGATTAAAACGTAAAGGAATATAATTATTTGATTTAACTTTAGAGCTTAAAGACTGACTTTGACCAAGTTGTTTTGAAGAAATTAAAGGGACAATTCGTGCACTTTCTTGCAATGTTATAATACCAGAGATTGCAATAAAGAATAATAGCCCAATTCCAAGTCCCGATACAAGATTCAAATTTCCAGTATTTTCAGCTATTAATTTTTTACCTAAGTTAGGTAAACTTGATATTATATTTGTATAAATTAATAAAGATGCTCCATTTCCTAATCCATATTCCGTAATTAATTCACTCAACCATAAGACTATCATTGCACCTGTAGTAAGCCAAAGAATTATTTCAAAGGCTAATAATGGACTCCAATCGAATAAAGCCCGCTTTAAATAAAAAGCAATACTTGAACTTTGAATCAAAGCCCATACCACTGTAATTAAACGAGTTAATCTTGTAATTGCCCTTCGACCTTCACCTCCCCCTTCTTTTTGTAGTTTAGAAATACTTGGTATTAACCCAGTTATTAACTGAACCATAATCGAAGCATTAATATAAGGAAATATATTCAAAGTAAATAAACCGATTACAAATGTATCATTTCCTGAAAAAGTACTTACTAAATTTTTTGTAATTGGGTGTTGTTGAATATAAAAGGCTAAATGTCCATGATTAATACCAGGAATTGGAAGAAATGTTCCCATTCTAATAAATAGAAGTATTCCGACACTTAATAAAAGACGCTTTAACAAGATATCATCTGTCTTTTTCATTTTTATTTTTAATAGTTTAAAATTCAAGTCCCTTTTATTTCGATGACTTCTTAAATATTAATTTAAGTCACGTTTTTGTAAAACTTGTGATTTAGTACTTAAACTTTTTAACGCCACAATTGCAGTACGAGCATTATTTAATAAATTATCAGATCCTAATTGTTTTGCAATTACATTTTTAATTCCCGCAACCTCTAAAACTGTTCGAACAGCACCACCAGCAATAACCCCCGAACCTTCAATAGAAGGTCGCATAATAATTTTACAAGCACCTTTATCACCTATAACACCATGTGGAATGCTTAATGATTTTGTAATTGGAATTTTGATTAAATTTTTTCTTCCATCTGTTTTTGCTTTTTTAAAAGCGTTGACAACATCCTCAGCTTTTCCAACCCCTACACCAACTTGGCCATTTTCATCACCTATAACGACAACGGCACGAAAACTCAATTTTTTCCCACCTTTTGTTACTTTTGTTACACGGCTAATCTTAATTAACCGTTCAATAAATTTAGTATCGCTTACATTTTCATTACGACGGGATGTTTTTTTTAATTTATTAACTTGTTTTAACTCGGTACTCATAAAATTTATTATTTTTTAATTATTCGTTAAAATTGTAGGCCACCAGCTCTAGCACCGTCTGCTAAAGCTTTTATTCGACCATGATATAAGTATGGGCCTCGGTCAAAGACAATTTTTGTTATATTTTTTTTTCTACTTAATTCTGCTAATTTCTCCCCCATAAGCCTAGAAGCACTACATGTACGACCATTTTCACTATTAAGTTTAATATCTCGATCTAAAGTTGAACAAGAAACAAGTGTTTTAGAGGTTGTGTCATCAATAATTTGTGCATAAATATTTTCGTTAGAGCGGAAAACAGATAAACGTGGGCGTTCGATAGTCCCTTTTATTAATCCTCTAACACTTTCACGTTTTAATTTTTTATATTTATCAGGTTTTAATTTTTTATTTTTATTTTTAAGTCTTAATAAAACTCTTTTTGAAAATTTCATAATATACTTTTTTTTAGAACTTAGTAATTTTTATTTTTTACCCGATTTTCCAGCTTTACGTAAGATTTTTTCACCTTTGTAAAGTATCCCTTTTCCTTTGTAAGGCTCAGGTGGACGCCATGATCTCACTTTCGCTGCGAATAAGCCTAACTGTTCTTTATCACATGCTTTTATATTAATAGTTGTATTTTGAACAACATCAACTAGTATTCCATCTGGAATATCTATATTTACAGGATGACTAAAGCCTAAACTTAATACAAGAGATTTTCCTTGAACACTTCCCCTATATCCGACACCTTGTAATATAAGAGTTATAAGAAATTGTTCAGAAACACCTACAACCATATTATTAATTAATGTTCTGTATAAACCATGTAAAGCTTTATTAACTCGTGTTTCATTTTTTAAATTTATAATTAAATTACCCTCTGTTTGTTCAATCCCAATAGTTTCTGGAATTGTTCTTTCTAATGTTCCAAATGTTCCTTTTACTTTTAAAATAGAATTTTCATTTGTAATATCTACAGTACTTGGTATTTTAATTGGTAATTTTCCGATTCGTGACATATTATATATTTACTCCAATTACCAAATATAACATAAAACTTCACCACCAATCCCAAATTCTTTTGCTTTACTATTAGTCATTACTCCTTTCGAAGTTGACAAAATAGCAACCCCTAAACCATCTAAGACGCTAGGTAAAGTTTTTGAATTAGCATAAACTCGTAACCCCGGTTTACTGATTCTTTTAATTTTATTAATAACTCTTTCTCTCGATTGACCTTTGTACTTCAATGAAACAAGCAAATATTGATATAAATTTTCACTATAAATTTCAAAATTTTCAATAAACCCTTCTTCTTTTAGAATAGTAGCTATTGCTTTTGACATTTTTGTTGCGGGTATTTCAACAATTTGGTGTTTCACCATATTTGCATTTCTTATACGAGTTAACATATCTGCAATATTATCTGTGACCACTAGTAACTCCTTAATCTTCTTTTATTTATTCTTGTGACCAACGTTTACGACGTAAGGTTTTTTTCTTATCCCATACTTGATTAATTTCCCCAAAAGAAGAGTATTTATCATAATACCCACAATCATTTAATGGGAAGCGTAAAAATTTCAATAATATCATACCGTTTAAAACTCTATCAATTGTTTTAGAACGAGATTTTGGTGTCGATGAGTCTAAAACAAGAGTTATACTTAAACCTTGGATTTGATCTACATCATCATACTCAATTTCTGGGAAAATTAATTGCTCTTTTAATGAGAAGGTATAATTACCGGCTTTATCAAAACTTCTAACTGATAACCCTCGAAAATCACGAATTTGTGCAAAAGTGAAAAAGATTAATTTAGTAAGAAAATCATACATTTTCTCACCCCGTAATGTACTTGATAAACCTAACTCCATATTTTCTCGAATTTTAAATCCCGCTACAGCTTTTTTTGCTCTTGTAATTAATGGCTTTTGACCTGTGATTCTGGTAAATTCAGTAATACTTTTTTTCAAAATATTAGTGTTTTGAGCAGCTAATCCTAATCCTCGATTAATACTAATTTTTTTAAGTTTCGGAATAGTATGAGGATTCGAAAATAATTCTGGATTACTTTTTCTTAATACAGAATGAATACCGCCTTGATATTCTTTTTTTATATTTTCTAATAGACCATATAACTCTGCAATTTCTTCTAAGGACTGTTGACTACGCATATTCTTTATTTAAAATCATTTAAATTAATTTAACATTGGAATGATGTATTGGAGCCTCAAACTGTTTTATTTCTCCAACATCACTTTCAGTGTTTGGTTTAATATGTTTAAACTTGAAATTAATACCTTTGACTAAAATTTTTCCAGTATTACGATAAATTTTAGTGACTTCACCTATTTTATTTTTATCAAAACCAGAAATAACTTTTACATTGTCGCCAATTTTAACATGCACGTTTTTACCATTTGACATTTATAAAACCTCCGGCGCTAATGAAACGATTTTAGAAAAATTCTTATCTCGAATTTCACGAGCAACCGGCCCAAAGACACGTGTGCCACGTGGATTATTCTCCATATTTACAATCACCGCTGCATTATCATCAAATCTAATATACATTCCATCAGGTCGACGAATAGTTTTAGATGTTCGTACTATAATTGCTCGAACGACATCTGATTTTTTAATTGGCATATTTGGAATAGCTTCTTTAACAACTCCAATAATCACATCTCCAATTTTTCCATATTTTCGGTTTCCGCCTAATAGTCGGATACACATAATTTTTTTTGCACCTGTATTATCAGCTACAGTTAACATTGTTTGTGGATAAATCATAAAAAGATAATCTTAAGTAATTAACGATGATTTTGAAATAATTTTAGCTACTGACCAACGTTTTTTTTTACTAAGTGGTCTACACTCTCTTACTAAAACTTGATCACCTATATTGCATTCACTCATTTCATCATGAGCTAAATATTTACGCGTTTTGATCATTGTCTTTGAATAAATGGGATGTGGGTATCGGCTTTCAACTTTTACAACCACAGTTTTTTGCATTTTATTACTGACAACAATACCAATTTTTTCTTTTACAGGCATTTTAAAACTCCTTAAAACCTATATTTAATTTTTTCATAAGACTATTGGGCGGTATATTATCTTTTAAAAATTGAAGTTTATAGCATATTTTTGCTCAATTTCTATAACAGCTAATAATAGCAGATTTGGGAATAGATAAGTACAATAAATAATTTTTAGATGTATATACTTTCAAGGTATCAATTTATCAAAGCCCAAATTAGATTTTTATTTTCCTAATTAATCTAGAAATTTACTTCTTAAAATAGTTTTTAATATAGCTACTTTTTTTTTAGTAGCTTTGATTTCATGAGGTTTAAATGGTTGGCGAGTAGCTTTTTTAAATCGCAAATCAAATAATACCCTTTCCGCCTCTTTCAGCTCTTTAATCAATTCTTGAGTGGACATTGACATATTATCCTTACTGTTAGAGTTAGATGTCTTCATATTTTATTAATTATCGTTTCTAATAATAAATTTTGTTTTGATTGGTAACTTATAGGCTGCTAAATTAAAAGCAGCACGTGCAACTTCTTCTGGAACAGAACTAATTTCAAACAAAATTGTTCCAGGTTTTACTGTTGCAACCCAATAATCAACTGCACCTTTACCTGATCCCATACGTGATTCTGCAGCGCGTGCTGTAACAGTTTTGTCAGGAAATATACGTATCCATAATGATGCACCACGTTTAGTATAACGACTAATTGTTCTTCGTGTTGCTTCAATTTGACGTGAAGTAATCCATGAAGGTTCTAAAGCTTGTAAACCATATTTACCGAATGAAACTTCATTTCCTCGAGTTGCTTTACCTCTCATTCTTCCACGATGGTATTTTCTATATTTTGTTCTTTTTGGACTTAACATAATTAAATTGGATTAATTAATAAATATACCGTTTTAGTTATTTTTTTGCTTTTATTATTTTTTTAATATTTCATTTTTAAATAACCATACTTTTACACCTAAAACACCATAAATAGTATTTGCTTCCTTTGTAGCGTAATCAATATCAGCTCGTAAGGTTTGTAGTGGAACTCGACCTTCTCTAATCCATTCAGTTCTGGCAATTTCTGCACCATTTAATCGACCAGATATTTGAACTTTAATCCCGTTTACTTCATTATCTTGAGAACATTTTAAGGCTTCACGAATTGCACGACGGAATGCAACACGATCTTCAAGTTGTTGAACTACAAGATCGGCTATAAGAGAAGCATTTGAATTAGCGTTTTCAACCTCGATAACGTTGATAGTGATTTGACGGTTATTAGGTATAAACTTTTTAATATTAGTTGCTAGAGTTTTAATTTCAGAACCGTTGTCTCCAACTAATATACCTGGTCGACCTGTCTCAATATTTAATTCAATTTGATCGCCTAACCCATTTCGATTAATATAAATATTTGATATACTAGCTAATTTCGCCAATTTATTAAGGTATGTTCTAATCTTATCATCTTCTTCTAGCAGTGTTGAGTAATGTTTAAAATCAGCATACCAAGCTGATCGATGTTCTTGTGTAATCCCTAAACGAAATCCCAAAGGATGTGTTTTTTGTCCCATAGAAAAAATCCTTAATTCTTATTTTCTTAACTAATTGATTTTACAACAACTGTAATATGACAAGTTGGTTTTAAAATCTTATAAGCTCGACCTTGAGCACGCGGTCGAATACGTTTTAGTTTTGGGCCTTCATCGGCGAAGATTTCGGAAATAACTAATTTTTTTTTATCTAAATTATAATTGTTTTTCGCATTTGCTGCTACAGAATGAACTACCTGCCAAATAGGTGAACCGGCACCGTAAGGTAAGAATTCCAATATCATCAATGCTTCTTGATAAGAACGGCCACGAATTTGATCTAAAACCTGTCTTACTTTATGTGGCGATATCCGCACATATTTTGCTACTGCTTTTACTGATTGACCGTTGGACATAACAGAGAGTTTCCTTAATAGTTTTAAAATATATTTGAGGTTTCTAAAGAATTTTTTTTAATGTGAAAACATTATTTTTTCTCTTGAGAAATGCTACTTCCGTAAGCTAATTTAATTGTTATATATTCACCTGATTCTAGATTTTCAGATTTTTGACTCATAAATTTATTATCAGTTGAAACTTTACTTATGTAAATTTCATAAATCCACATATCAAAGAAATTTATAGATAAATTATTTTGTAAAGAAATTACAATTGAATACAAAGCTTGTAAAAGAAAATCTCGTTCAATAGGGTTAGATTTTAAAAGATAAGATATATCATCACGCACATAATAAAAATGTTTAAATTGAACACTTTGCAAAATTAATTTTGCTAGTGGAGATAACTTTTTTTCAGATTTAACATTAAAAGTTTTAATGTGGAAACTTTTTGGGAAATTTAATGTTAACTCTAATCGTCCCATGTTTCTTTTTTCCTTAACGTTTTGTTTTTTTATCAGCTTTAATATGTGATCTAAATGTTCGTGTAGAAACAAACTCACCTAGTTTATGACCAACTAATTGGTCAGATATAAAAATTGGAACATGTTGTTTTCCATTATATACAGCTATTGTAAACCCAACCATATTAGGTAGAATAGTTGAACTTCTTGACCAAGTTGTAATTATATCTTTTTTTCCTTCTGCGTTCATTTTATTGATTTTTTTTAATAAATGATAAGCAACAAAAGGTCCTTTTTTTAATGATCTTGACATTTTTGAGAATCTTATTAATAAATTTTTTTATAAATTAATTACGAACGTCGACGAAGAATATAGGTATTACTTAATTTCTTTGTTTTACGTGTCTTTTTACCTAAAGCTGGTTTCCCCCACGGTGTCAAAGGTCGAGTACGGCCAATTGGAGTGCGACCTTCTCCACCACCATGTGGGTGATCACATGCATTCATCACTGAACCACGGACAGTTGGACGTTTTCCTAACCAACGTGTACGACCAGCTTTACCACTTTGAACTAAAAATGCATCATTATTACTTACTTCACCAATTGTGGCAAAACATTCTTTGTGAATTAACCTAATTTCTTTAGATGGTAACCGTAAAGTTACATAGTTGCCCTCTTTGGCTAAAATTTTTGCGGATGTTCCCGCAGAACGGACGATTTGCCCCCCCCGATTAGCTATTAATTCAATATTATGAACAGATGTTCCTAAAGGAATTTCTTCTAACGGTAAACTATTTCCAATGTCTAATGATATTCCTTTTCCAGATAAAATTGTGTCACCAACATTTAAATTATTTGGATGTATAATATAACGTTTCTCACCATCTATAAAATGTACTAACGCAATTCGTGAATTTCTATTTGGATCATATTCAATTGAATTAACAATAGCAGGTACATTATGTTTATTACGTTTAAAATCAATTACTCGATATTGTTTTTTATGACCCCCACCTCTGTGACGTATAGTAATAACTCCCCTATTATTTCTACCTTTATTTCGGTGATTCTTTTTAACTAAACTTTTCTCTGGTTGATTAGTTGTTATTTCTGAAAAAGATGAAAGGGCTCTATTACGTGTCCCTGGTGTATATGATTTATAAAGACGAATACTCATAAACTTGATTAATTTATATAATTCTTAATTTTCTTCTGCAAATAAGTTTATTGTATCGCCTTCTGATAACGTTACAATTGCTTTTTTATAATGTGATTTCCAACCCATATATTGACCAATTCGTTTTTTCTTTTTTGGTAAATGAGCTGTATTAATTTTTACGACTTTAACATTAAATAAATATTCAATTGCTGCTTTAATGCTTGGCTTATCAGATTTAGGGTTTACAATAAAACTATATTGATTGTTGGCTAATAGTCTTGTAGCTTTATCTGTAATGATTGGATACTTTATGATATTCATAGTAGTATCATTAAGGTATGAAGAATTAATCACAATAAATCTCCTTTATATCATTTACGGCTAATGGTGTTAACAAAATTTGTTTTGCTTTTAATAAGCTTAAAGTATTTAAATTTGATGCAGAGATTAACTCGACATTTTTTAAATTTTGCGTTGATAATTTTAAATAAGGTGTTTTTTTAGCGACCACCAATAAAATTTTTTGATTTAAATCTAAATTATAAACTTTACAAATGTCGCAAAAAACTTTTGTTTTAGGCTCATTAATTAACGATTCTAATTCACCAATTACTGATATATTATTCCGTTTATTATAGAATAAAGTTTGTAATGCTAAATTACGTTCTTTTTTGTTTAATTTTAAAGTAGTTCTTTTTGGCTTTGGACCAAATGTAACACCGCCACCTCTCCATAATGGAGAACGACTTGATCCTGCCCGAGCTCTACCTGTTCCTTTTTGTTTCCAAGGTTTTTTCCCCCCACCGCGAACTTCACTTCGAGTTTTTGTTGATACTGTCCCTTGCTTTTGTGAAATTTGATGCCTTAAAATATCCCGATGGATTAAATAATTACCTGAATCTTCTAATATATTAAGTTTGAAATTATATTTATCAGACGATATTTGACCCGTGGAATCTAATGAATTGTATTCTATAATTTTTTGAACAGTCATATAGTATTTTTCTTAATGTCCATTTATTTCTTTTTATGCATTATTTTGAAGGAACAATACTAAGTAGATTTCCAGGTTTCCCAGGAACAGCTCCTTTAATAACTAAAATATTTTCATCGTTATTTACTTGAACGATTCTTAATTTTTTAATATTTGTCATTTTATTACCAAGTTGACCGGCCATTTTTTTCCGTGGTAAAACACGTCCTGGAGATGTTCCCATACCAATTGAACCGGGAGCTCTATGATTCTTAGATCCATGTGTCATCGGACCTCTTGCAAAATTATGACGTTTTTGAAGACCGGAAAAACCTTTCCCGATACTTTTTCCTGTAACATTTATCAATTGTCCTGCAACAAATGATTCAACATTTAAGACTTGCCCAACATTGAAATCAGCAGGATTATTCACACGAAATTCTTTTAAATATTTTAAAGGTTGAATATTTGATTTTTGTAAGTGACCTAATTGAGGCTGTGTTAATGATTTTGTTCCTACGTTCCCATAGCCAACTTGAATTCCATTATAGCCATCGTTTAGTGTAGTTTTAACTTGTGTAATTATGCACGGTCCAACCTTTAAAATTGTAACTGGAATGATATTACCTGATTCATCAAATATTTGGGTCATTCCGATCTTGTTTCCTAATAAACCTAAAGACACAATATTTTTCTCCAAAAAATACTTATATATATATTAATAGTGATAAAATTTAATAAAATTAAATTTAAAAATAAAGATTTTGATAATTATAACTATCAAACTACCTGATAACTTTAAAAAAATCAAAACATTTTGTCTATACAAGGCATATATACAATATTAAAATTAAGTAAATTGTATACTACCCTTTTATATAAAATAATTCAAGACTAAATAAAACAACCATACAATGAACATCAAATACGCAACCTGTATATAAATATTTATATGGTGTATACTATATAGTAGTAAACATAAATATAAATAAATAGATCTAATTATATGAATAAAGTAGTAGGAATCGATTTAGGAACAACAAATTCTGTAGTTGCGGCTATCGAAGGGGGCCAACCTACTGTAATTACAAATGCAGAAGGTTTTCGAACAACTCCATCAATTGTAGCATATACAAAAAAAGAAGAATTATTAGTTGGGCAACTTGCTAAACGCCAATCAGTGGTTAATGCAGAAAATACATTTTTTTCTGTAAAACGATTTATAGGTTGTAAAGCAGATGAAGTTTCTGAAGAATCAAAGGAATTACCATATCAAGTAGTTAAAGATAATAATGGAAATATTAAAATTAAATGTTCTTCTTTAAATAAAGATTTCAGTCCCGAAGAAATTTCAGCACAAATTATACGAAAATTGATTACTGATGCCAAAGAATATTTAGGACAAGATGTTACAAAAGCTGTAATTACCGTACCTGCTTATTTTAATGATTCTCAACGACAAGCAACAGTTGACGCTGGTAAAATTGCTGGGATTGAAGTTTTAAGAATTATTAATGAGCCTACAGCAGCTTCTTTAGCTTATGGGTTAGATAAAAAGCAAAACGAAACAATTTTAGTTTTTGATTTAGGTGGTGGTACATTTGATGTTTCAGTTTTAGAGGTCGGTGATGGTATTTTTGAAGTATTATCAACAGCTGGGGATACAAATCTAGGTGGTGATGATTTTGATAAAGCTTTAGTTCGTTGGCTAGTGGAAGATTTCCAAGCAAAAGAAGGAACTAATTTAATGAAGGATATTCAAGCTTTACAACGTTTAACGGAGGCTGCTGAAAAAGCAAAAATGGAATTATCAAATGTTGAAAAAACAACAATTAATTTACCATTTATTACAGCAGATAAAACTGGTCCAAAACATATCCAACAAGATTTGACACGTGAAAAGTTTGAAATTCTATGTAAAGATCTAATTGATCGCTGTCGTATTCCTGTGGAAAAAGCATTAAAAGATGCAAAATTAGATAAATCAGGAATTAATGAAGTTGTATTGGTAGGTGGTTCTACAAGAATTCCAGCAATTCAACAACTAGTCGAGTCATTAACTGGAAAAAAACCAAATAAATCGGTAAATCCTGATGAAGTTGTTGCTATTGGTGCAGCAATTCAAGCAGGAATTTTAGCAGGTGAAATAACAGATATCTTATTATTAGATGTTACACCATTATCACTTGGTGTTGAAACTGTGGGTGGTATCATGACAAAACTTATTTCACGTAATACAACAATTCCTGTTAAAAAATCTGAAGTATTTTCAACTGCCGCGGATAATCAAACAAATGTAGAAATTCATGTATTACAAGGCGAAAGAGAAGTTGTTAGTGGAAATAAAAGTTTAGGAAACTTTAAATTAGAAGGAATTCCAGAAGCACCAAAAGGACGACCACAAATTGAGGTAACATTTGATATTAATGTAGATGGATTATTATCTGTAACAGCTAAAGAAAATGAATCAGGGAAAGAACAAACTGTAACAATCCAAGGTAGTTCTAACTTATCAGAAAATGAAATTGATACGATGTTACAAGAAGCAGAAAAATATGCGGCAATTGATAAAGAACAAAAAGAAAAAACTGATTTAATATTGACTGCTACTAATTACTGCCAAACAGTAGAAGAAAAAATTGAGAAAGATGAACTTACTGATTGTAGCGAAGATGAGAAAAAAGAAATACAATCCGTAATAACTAATCTTCGTGAAATAATGGGAAATAAAAACGAATCTTCTGAATCAATTAAAAAATCGTTTGAAGAACTACAAAAATTATTGCAAGGAAAACTAAATTAGTAAAAAATGTAAAGAAATAAACTCTTATTTCTTTACATTTTTTTAGTTTATTTTTTTTTAACGGCTTCTATATCATCTACAATAATACATTCTGTTGTTAAAATCATACTAGCTATTGATGTTGCATTTTGTAATGCGGAACGCGTTACTTTCGCGGGATCCACTACACCTTCTTCATACATATTTCCAAAGATATTTTTTGCCGCATTGTAACCTATTTCAAACTCTTGCTCTTGAACTTTTCCTATGATCACAGGTCCATTAATACCTGCATTTTCAGCAATTCTTTTTAATGGAGCAACAATTGCACGTGAAATTATAAGAGCACCAATTAATTCATCTTCTTTTAAATTATTTTTTGCCCATGTCACTAAATTTTCGGATAAATGAGTAAGTGTTGCTCCACCACCTGGTACAATTCCCTCTTCAACTGCAGCACGAGTTGCATTTATAGCATCTTCTAAACGTAATTTTTTATCTTTCATTTCAGTTTCCGTTACGGCACCAACACGAATAACCGCAATTCCGCCTGAAAGTTTCGCAATACGATCTTGTAATTTTTCTTTTTCATAAGCAGTTTCAGCAATATTAACTTGCTTACGTAACTGTTCACAACGAGATTTAATATTTTCAATTTCTAAACCATCACCAACAATTGTTGTTGTATCTTTATTAACTATTATTCTTCTAGCTTGACCTAATAAATTTAATTGAATATTATCTAAACTTAATCCTGCATCTTGAGTAATAACAGTTCCACCAGTTAAAACAGCAATATCTTGTAGCATTACCTTTCTTAATTCTCCAAACCCTGGTGCACGAACCGCTACAACATTTACAATACCTCGTAGTTTATTCAAAATTAAAGTTGCAAGTGCTTCTTTTTCAACATCTTCAGCAATAATTAGTAAAGGACGTTTTGTCTTGGTAATCTGTTCTAAAATTGGTAGTAGATCTTGTTGGACTAATGTAATTCTTTTATCAGTTAACAAAATATAAGGATTGTCATAGGATACTTCCATTTTTTCTGTATCAGTTATAAAGTACGGTGATATGAATCCTTTCTCTAATTTCATACCCTCTGTAATTTCTAATTCAGTAACAATTCCTTTACCCTCTTCTAATGAAATAACACCTTCTTTACCAACTTTTGATAATGCATCAGCTATCAAAGCTCCAATAATGTCATCATTACCAGCTGAAATTGATGCTACTTGTTTAATTGATTGAATATCTTCGACTGGTTGTGCAAATTCATTTATTTGCATAACTAAATATTGAGTAGCTTTTTCCATCCCTAATTTTATTGAAATTGGGTTTGCACCTGCTGCTACATTTTTTAGTCCTTCTTTAACCATAGCATAAGCAAGAACCGTTGCGGTTGTAGTACCATCCCCTGCAACATCATTTGTTTTTGCAGCTGCTTGTCGAATCAATGAAACACCTGTATTTTCAATATGATCTTCTAATTTAATTTCTTTTGCAATTGTTACACCGTCATTAACAATTTGCGGTGAACCATATGTTTTTTCTAAAACAACATTACGTCCTTTTGGACCTAATGTGACAGAGACAGCTTCTACCATGATTTCCATACCACGTTCTAAAGCACGTCGTGCATTATCTTGATATAATATTTTCTTTGCCATAAAATCAAAGTTTAATAAATTTAGAATAGTTGTGTATTTATAACTGTAAAATAAAATCTAACAATTGGGCAAGTTAAATTTTTAATTTTGTTAAAATTTTTTTCTGTAAAAGCTTTACTAAAAAGAATAGTAACTAGTATTATTAAAGAGTAATATAGTTTGGGCTTGTAGCTCAGTGGACTAGAGCACGTGGCTACGAACTACGGTGTCAGGGGTTCGAATCCCTTCTTGCTCAATATATCAAAATTTATTTAAACAAATATTAATTAATTGAACTACTATATTACTGTACTGGGGTGTCGCCAAGTGGTAAGGCTGTGGACTTTGACTCCGCCATTCGTAGGTTCGAATCCTGCCACCCCAGTTTTTAATGATCTCGGTCTGATTTCAATTGTTTTTCAGTTTTTAACTTAGAGGAAAGGCTTAAGAGTTTATTTAAGAAAAAAAAGTATGACAGCTCATATTCAATTTATAAAAGGTATAGATGAAAAAGTTTTACCTGATATCCGATTAACCCGTTCTCGAGATGGTAGTACTGGAACAGCAACATTTTCTTTTAAAAACGCCAATATTTTAGACAAAAGTTTAGCATTAAACGGCGAAATAACTGGTATGTATATGATTGATGAAGAAGGAATTATAGAAACTCGTGATGTAAATGTTAATTTTGTTAATGGAAAACCACAAGCTGTTGAATCTATTTATATTATGAAAAGTTCCTACGATTGGGGTAGGTTTATGAGGTTTATGGAACGATACGCCAAAAGTAATGGTTTAATTTTTACAAAAGCGTAAATTTTAAACCTATTTATTATTAAAAAAATTAGATTTTTGTTTTTAATAAATGAGATATTAATTATCAGTTTATATATCTAATAGAGTTAAAATAGAAGTAAAGAAAATATATAAAAAAAGTATTTGTAGCTTATCTTATAAATTTTTTATATATTTTCTTTATCAAATAATTGTTTAGTTTTTAAGTCTAATTAAATTTTAAAAAATTATAAAGTATCTAATTTTGATCTCAATTTTATAATTCTTAAGGATTTTTACAGGCTGGTACTCATGAATATTTAATCGAAAAGTATTATTCGCTAAAAAATATACTTTTTTAACCTCCTCCAACAATAGTAACTATTTCAATTTTATCTTTATCATTGATAAAAATATTATCCCAATTTTCTTTAGGGTAAATAAAATGGTTATATTCTAGAACTAAAAGAGATGAATTGTAATTAAAATAGTGAATTATATTTCTCAAATTAATTATTTTATCACTAACAAACTCTTGACCATTTAAAAAAAATCTTTTCGTTTTTTTCATATTAAAAGTTTAAAAAATATTAATATTTTATTAATAAACTAGACGTAATTTAATATAACTTGGTATAGTATTATTGGTAAATAGTTTGGCGGGTGTAGCCAAGTGGTTAAGGCAGTGGGTTGTGATTCCATCATTCGCCGGTTCAAGTCCGGTCACTCGCCCTACTTCAAACATTTAACAATAAAAAATAAGAAAAATCAAATTATATAATATATATATATATACTATTTTATGTCACGCTATAGAGGACCAAAATTACGAATTACAAGAAGATTAGGAAAATTACCTGGTTTAACTCAAAAAACATCAAAGAAAACTGCTAGACCTGGCCAACATGGAAAAACGTTAGGAGATGGGAAGAAGAAAACAACTGAATATGGTATAAGATTAGAAGAAAAACAAAAATTAAAATTTAATTATGGGATAAGTGAAAGTCAATTATACCATTATATTAAAGAAGCACGTCGAAGAAATGGAGTGACAGGTTTAATCTTATTACAATTATTAGAAATGAGATTAGATACAATCTGTTTTTCTTTAGGTTTTGCACCAACTATTGCGGCAGCTCGTCAATTAGTAAATCATGGGCATATTACCATCAATAACAAACCTGTTGATATCCCAAGTTTCCAATGTCAAATTAATGACGTTATCAGTGTGAAAGGAAAATCAACATCAAGAAACGTTGTTGAAAATAATTTAAAAACAATCAATTTTGTTGATCCTCCTAATCATTTAACCTTAGATAAGTCAAAACTAGAAGGAATAGTTAAAAATTATTGTGATCGAAGTGAACTTTTATTAGATTTAAATGAATTACTAGTTATTGAGTACTACTCAAGACGATAACGTTAAAATTTTGCTAAAAAATTATACTTTATAAATTGCTTATGTTAAAACTAAGATTAAAAAGAAATGGAAGAAAAAGACAACCTTCATATAGGTTAGTTATTATGGAAAGTACCAGTCGAAGAGACGGTAGACCAGTTGATGAAGTTGGATACTATGATCCAATTACAAAAAAATCATCGTTTAATGAAGAGAAAATTATAAAATGGTTAAGTTATGGTGCTCAACCGACAGAAACTGTTTTTCGATTGTTAAAAAAAAGTAATCTAATTGAAGCGTAGCCTCAAATTTTATTCACTATTGAACGAACGTTAGTTATAAGTAAAAAGGATTGTATTACTAATTATAATTAACGTTCAAACAAAATTTATTTTTTCTATTGTCTTGTTAAAGATTTTTACAAAATCATTATCTCTTTAAGTCTATCAATTTCCAAAAAGAAAGATACTTAAATAGTTAATTTTTAAGTAAAATAGTAGATTATAAAACTAATGACAGAAATAATTTTTATTGGAGAAGTTTAATGGATTGGAATATTACTCAAAATTTTTCATCGAATATTGTTTTTGGGATTTTACTATTTGCCATGATTATATATTGGATTAGTTTATCTCTTTTTAGAGGGACAAAAAGTCTGATACAAGTTGGAAAATTGAGTGCAATTGTAGCAAATATTTTGTTGTTTTTCATTCTTTGTTCAAGATGGATTGTTGCTGGTTATTTTCCATTAAGTAATCTTTATGAATCATTATTATTTTTAACTTGGACATTGTTAACTATCTATTTATACTTAGAATTTAAAACCAAAAGCAAGCTATTGGGTGCTATCTTATTACCAATTGCATTATTAATTAATGGATTTGCTAACTTAACTTTGTCTGCTGATATGCAAAAATCAAGTCCATTAGTTCCTGCTTTGCAATCAAATTGGTTAATGATGCATGTAAGTATGATGATGTTAAGTTATGCAACTCTAATAATTGGCTCATTATTATGTATTTTATTTCTTGTTCTTTCAAAATTACAAGATGTTGATCTACAATTAGTAGATGAATCAACATCTTTAGTTTTTTATAATAATATTTTTGATTATTATGAAGCTAAAGTTTTTTTAAAGGAAAACAAAGCATCCGATCCAAAAGTATTACCTTTTGAAGAAGATATTCAAGAAATTGCTTTTTTAAAACTTTTAAAGAGTTTAGACAATTGGAGTTATAGGATTATTGGTCTAGGATTTCCCTTTTTAACTATAGGAATTATTGCAGGAGGAGTTTGGGCAAATGAAGCTTGGGGTTCTTATTGGAGTTGGGATCCGAAAGAAACTTGGGCATTAATTACATGGCTTGTCTTTGCCACTTACTTACATTCTCGTATTACAAAAGGTTGGGAAGGGAAAAAAACAGCCATTTTAGG